ATCAGGATACAAATAATGAATCAGAGCACATGGAGCCATCTCAATATCTTCTTATCTTACTCTAAAGAAAACTATGGTGGACTAACTGATTTTTACATCAGTTGATGAAAGAGCCCAATGCAACAAAATGCATGTTGGGTCTTTGAAACAGTTCGAATCATTTCGATAATAATAAGTTTTCTCTGTTTTACCGAGAAGGTCTACGGTTCGAGTCCGTATAGCCCTAATACATTCCAACAGACCTAATTGGTATTTGTCAAATCTCGGATCAAATACCCATCTCTCTTCATCCACTTTCATGAAGAAATTACATATGTTCTTTATCATCTTTTTATTCTTTTTGTTTTAAATTGAATTTCTTCTTTACTATATTACAATTTCTTCTTTACTATATTACTCTTACTATATTACTATACTATTACTATAGTATATTACTAGAATTACTATCTATCTAGAATTACTATCTATATCTATTATCTATAATTATTCTAAGTTAATATAAGATAGGGAATTCTTTACTTTGACTTTCTATTTATTTATAAGATATAAGATCAATAGAAAAATAGAAAATATATAAATATATATAAGATATATAAGATTATATAAGATAATAAGTATAAACTAAGTATAAGAATAGAAACTAAGTATAAGAATAAGTAGAATAGAAAAGAAAAAGAACTAAGTATAAGAGCATTCTATATTACACATCACATATAGAAAGAGAATTGAAAGGAGAAAAAAAAAAGAGAGAAAAAAAGGAAAAAGAAAGTAAAGAATATCTATTCCGATCTGTCTTAATGAATTAATTTCATTTGTATGAGGTATTAAGAAATATCTATCCGATACATTATTCACGTGTCAGGAACCAGATTTGAACTGGTGACACGAGGATTTTCAGTCCTCTGCTCTACCAACTGAGCTATCCCGACCATTTCCCGTGCATCATCCTAGCAGAGTACTTCTATCTATGTCAATAATGAAAAGAACTAAAAAAGAAAATCTTAACAAATTGGCTCTAGCCCTTTAAATTCTTGGATCTTCAAAAAGAAGACTTTTTTTGTCAAAAAGATATAGACTATGAATGATTCAATAACGGAGATTCCTTGAATATATATCTTCATATCGTATTATACAAAACAAATGAGATTGGATTGAAAAAAGATACGAGGATTTATATTTGGATCCATTTGCGAAAGAACAGAGTGAATAAAATGAGAAAGATATTTCATTTTGTTTAAACTGAGTCACTGATGAAAAAAAAATGAATAAAGAGGATGAGGATAAATAAAGAGCGAGGAAGTAAAATGGGCTTTTTATTGGGGATAGAGGGACTTGAACCCTCACGATTGAAAAATTCGACGGATTTTCCTCTTACTATAAATTTCATTGTTGTCGGTATTGACATGTAAAATGGGACTCTCTCTTTATTCTCGTCCGATTAAATTTCAAAAGATCTATCAAAAATTCTGGAATGAATAATTTGATTATTGAATATTCGAATTCTATTCTTTTTTCATTAGAATGATAGAGATCAAAAAGATATATGAAAAATTGAAGTTGAAAAAAGAATAGAAATATAGGGTTTCTTATAGATCCTTATCTCATACTATTATATTACTCATATTAATAATATAATATTAATAAATATTAATAGAAAGAAAGAGAAGATTTTTATTTTCATATATAAATTTCATATTTCATTCATATTTCATATATAAATTATAAATATATAGAGATACAGAATAGAATTCGATATTAAGATTTGGGTTGTGATTAATCGTTTGCTATGTCAGTATGTATACGTACGTCTTAGGTATATAATACGTATCCTTTCTGTCATTTCGATAGAAGTCTTTTAGCTACTAACGTAACGTAATCAATTTCATTCGTTAGAACAGCTTCCATTGAGTCTCTGCACCTATCCCCTTTTTATTCTCATTTTTCATCTTTCATCGTTTTTTCTCTCGAAACAAAGATTTGGCTCAGGATTGCCCTTTTTTAGTTCCAGGGTTTCTCTGAATTTGGAAGTTACCACTTAGCAGGTTTCCATACCAAGGCTCAATCCAATCAAGTCCGTAGCGTCTACCAATTTCGCCATATCCCCTTTCCTTTGAGACAAGAATCCAGCTGTAATTCCACCCACCTCTTTCATTTATCTTGGCACTATTGAATCCATTAGGTAATGATTCAATATTGAAAAAGTGTATGCTGTTATTTTATTTTTTTCCTCTATTCTATCTATTCTATATTATATCATTTCATCTATAAACCCTATTTTTTCAATGTAAAATGATTTTATCATTGATCTATCCGCAATTCAATATGGATAGATATATACCACATATATATATATGCCTTTCCTCCTCCTTCATTTTTACAGTGTAGTTTTGAATAGTGGAACGGTCGATATTCATTCTTCTTTTTTTTTCATTTTGAATTCTAATTTCATTGATATTTTCTTTTCATATTTCATATATATGAATATGAAATTGAATTTAGATTTCTATTTAGATATCTAATTTATCTAGATCTAAATAGTTTTCTTTTCTATTTTCTAAATAGAATCTAAAATATATAACTAATATTTAAGAAATAGAAGAAATTGAAAGAATCAATAAATAAAAGAAAAAAAGAATAAGAATCATTAGAAAATAGCTAAGATCTGCTAGTTTCCTGTATTCCTATACACTATTGCTCTTATATCCGCCCGCTTAGCTCAGAGGTTAGAGCATCGCATTTGTAATGCGATGGTCATCGGTTCGATTCCGATAGCCGGCTCTTTTTTTATCTATTTTTTTATTTACATGATTGAAAATCTCTACTCTCGCTTTCTCTAAATGTCGGATCACCGATCTATTATGTCATGATAACTTGCAGCTATAGCTATAAAGAAAAAAGTTGACTAGAACAATTAGATCTCTACAGAAGAAATTGGAAAACGTAACCTTCGCTTGAATTTCCTATATATACAAAAAATCCGAATATTGATAAAATTTAATTGATCAAATTTATTTTATTCTGTTTTGTAGGACTTTAGTAAATTGAGTTTTGCTTTGCTGATCCTTTAGTTCAGTCTGATTTTATATTTTTTTGTCAAATAAAAATGAATCAAAAAGGAGCCTTTCTATGTCTCGTTACCGAGGACCTCGTTTCAAAAAAATACGCCGGCTGGGGGTTTTACCAGGACTAACTAGTAAAAGACCCAGATCCAGAAGTGATCTTCAAACCCAATTGCGCTCTGGAAAAAGATCACAATATCGTATTCGTTTAGAAGAGAAACAGAAATTGCGTTTTCATTATGGTCTGACAGAACGACAATTACTTAAATATGTGCATATTGCTGGAAAAGCCAAAGGGTCAACAGGCCAGGTTTTACTACAACTACTCGAGATGCGTTTGGATAACATCCTTTTTCGATTAGGTATGGCTTCGACCATTCCAGGAGCCAGACAATTAGTTAACCATAGACACATTTTAGTTAATGGTCGTATAGTGGATATACCAAGTTATCGTTGCAAACCCCGAGATATTATTACTACGAAGGATAAAGAAAGATCGAAAACTCTGATTCAAAATTATCTTGTTTCATCCCCCCGCGGGGAATTGCCAAACCATTTGACTATTGACTCCTTACAATATAAAGGATTTGTAAATCAAATAATAGATAGTAAATGGATCGGTCTGAAAATAAATGATTTGTTGGTCGTAGAATATTATTCCCGTCAGACTTGATTCTAACGAAAATAAAAAAGCAAGGTTCATACCAATTTTAACTCCTTTCGCTGAAGTAAATAGAATACCTCGTACCCTGTCTCATTCACGTATCAAAAAAGGATCGGCAATAGAATTCTTTTGATTTTTTTCTTCTTTTCAATATCAAGAGGATCTTTCTATTTGTATTTTCGCAGGTATTAATTAGGGATAGATAATGTTTATTAAATAAGGCGTTAAAATAATGATATCAATTCTTATTTTCTTTGATACATTGTAGTAAGTAACGTTGATGAATGAAAAGAAACGGAGAGAGAGGGATTCGAACCCTCGGTAAACAAAAGTCTACATAGCAGTTCCAATGCTACGCCTTGAACCACTCGGCCATCTCTCCTACAGAATGTTATTCTTGACCAAAATCCGAATGAATAGCGAGTCCTTCTATCTTAATTATCTGAATTGTAGTACATGTATGACCGCCCGATGCGATGGTTCCATAAAAAAAAATTTCTTTTTCAATTTCATATTTATCAACAACAACTTCTTTCATCAGCTAACCCATGGAATTCATGAATCGTCCGATGAATCTTTTTATTTCAACTATTTCAATTGTATGGTGTGGCACATACACGTTATGCGAACAAAAAGGATGGTTACATTATTTGAATTTGATTGAATGATTATTCTATTCTTTTCCTTTTTGGATCATAACCAAATCAAAAATTCTCGAGTTCTAAAAATTCATAGAAAACTTGGTTATTCAACTTAGATGAAATAGTAATAGCAGTATACTGGTATACTACGAAATTGGAATGAAATCTAATCTGATTCAACTATTTCATTTCATCTTTGTTCAAAAGAGAGACACCACATTTTTTCCAATAAGTCTGTTTTTATGTTATTTTGTACTGTACAATTCCTTTTTTTGTGGGATCGTTTTCCCCGAAAGGGGATGAGAAGAATTATAGAATGAATTGCTAATTATGCCTAGATCTCGAATAAATGGAAATTTTATTGATAAGACCTCTTCAATTGTAGCCAATATTTTATTACGAATAATTCCGACAACTTCAGGAGAAAAAAAGGCATTTACCTATTACAGAGATGGTGCGATTTGATTTTTTCTTGTTTTTTTTTACCCCTCAGTTTTACGAGAAAAAGAACGTAGTTAGGAATAGAAAAAAAAACAAATTAGTGAAATAAACCTACGCTTGGTGAAGGTGAAGTTTAGAGATAGAGCAATTCCTTCTGTCGTGTATCCTCGATTGATGCAGCCTTAGATGCTTCAA